AAAATCGAATTTGTTTCTTCGTCTTTACAAAAGAAAAGAGTGATTTACTATGACATTATATGATTTGATTTTGTTTTTTTTAGAGATTATATAATTTTATTTTTTTAAATATAAGAGAAAAAATTCACTTTTTTAGAAATTTTTAGAAATTATAAGAGGAATAATTAACTATGACACGTTCACGAAAAAAAAATCCTTTTGTAGCGAATCATTTATTAAAAAAAATAAATAAGCTTAACACAAAAGGAGAAAAAGAAATAATAATAACTTGGTCCAGAACATCTACCATTATACCTACAATGATTGGGCATACCATCGCTATCCATAATGGAAAAGAGCATTTACCTATTTATATAACAGATCGTATGGTAGGCCATAAGTTGGGAGAATTTTCCCCTACTCTAAACTTCCGGGGGTATGCGAAAAATGATAATAGATCTCGTCGTTAAGATGAATTTTAAGGTAAATTTAGTATACTAAATAGTCATTATTAAATAAATATTAATTAATAAACTCATTTCATTTTTCGTCAAAATAGAACCTTAGGAGAAAGAAGAACCAATACATATAAGTATAAGCCTTTGGTCAAAAAATATTTGTGTCTATTCACAAGACAAAGCGCGAATCGTAATTCAGAATATTTATATTTTTAAATTTAAAGGGTTATGATAATCGAAATTATGCTTTATGGAGTTGATCATATTATTCTATTTTTTTTTTTGAATTGCTTTATTCTGCAGGAGAAAATGCTAGTCACAATATATATTTCAACGAACTAAGTCAATGAGTCATAAAGATATATAATATATTTAGTTTATATAAATAAAAAAAGATATAGATAAAAAAGTAGACAAATAAGACGTATTATTTTATATAGAGTAGTGAGGAATTATGGGACAAAAAATACATCCGCTTGGTTTCAGACTTGGTACAACTCAAAATCATGATTCTATTTGGTTTGCACAACCAAGAAATTATTCCGAGAATCTAAAAGAAGATAAAATAATACGAGATTGTATTAAGAATTATATACAAAAAACGTCCGGTGTCGAGGGAATTGGACGAATAAAGATTAAAAAAAGAATCGATCTGATTCAAGTCATAATCTATATGGGACTTCCAACGTTATTAATGGAGGGTAAGCCTCGAAGAATCGAAGAATTACAGACTAATGTGCAAAAAAAACTTAATTGTGTGACCCGAAAAATGAACATTACAATTACAAGAATTCCAAATGCTTATAGCGACCCTAATATTCTTGCAGAATTTATAGCCGGACAATTAAAGAATAGAATTTCGTTTAGGAAAGCAATCAAAAAAGCTATTGAATTAGCTGAACAGGCAGGTACAAAAGGAGTTCAAGTACAAATTGCGGGACGTATCGACGGAAAAGAAATTGCACGTGTCGAATGGATTAGAGAAGGTAGGGTTCCTCTACAAACCATTCGAGCTAAAATTGATTATTGTTCCTATCCAGTTCGAACTATTTATGGGGTATTAGGAATCAAAGTTTGGATATTTCTAAACAACGACTAATTTACTTTTCCTTATTTTTAGCGTTCCATCTTTTGATAAAAGAAAAAATGACGAATTCTTATTACATTCTTATTCCCAAAAAAGAAATGACAAATTTTATAAGATTGAATAAAAAAATTGATTAATCATTTTATAGTGAAGGAGTTGCTATGCTTAGTGTGTGACTCGTTGGTTTTTTTTAGAGTGGTTCAATAGAATTAATTACTAAAGAATTAATAACCTACTCATCGCTTACCATTATCTGGATATAAAAAACCGTGGAAAATCAAAATAAAAATCTATGTGGTGCTATAATTATAGCAACTGAAATAAAAAAGAATCTGATTATTAGTTGTAAAGCAATAAAAATATACAGATAAATGAAGGGGTGAAAGAAAGATAGAAAAAAAGATATCAATGATATAGAATTCTACTATGTAAAGGTCTATGGGTCATTTCATAAAAGGTAGTGTAATAAAGCATCAATATTCTAAATTCATCCATATATGGATGAATATATTCCTAGAATAGACAAATCAAGAGCTGCGAATCAATAAAACTGAGAAGGTTGATTCAACAAAAAAGAATACAATACAATAAATAAGAAAATGTTATGAAAATAAAATCTTATTAATATTAAAGAGGCTCCATTGTAGAATTTAGACCTAACCATAAATCGAAAAGCGATGGGAACGATGGAACCTGTGAATACCTAAGATTATATTAAATTTCATAATCTTACTGATTCATTAGATGGGATGGCGGACGGAACTAAGAATTCATTATTTTTTTGAGGAGTTGTGGACTAACCCAACATTACATCTAAAATTTATAATGAAAGAGTAAATATTCGCCCGCGAAAATGTGGCTTTTTTTGAATTTAGAAATTTTTGCCAATATGATAAAAAAAAAAGACAAATATGGATTCGTTAGAACCTTATATCAAAACAACATTATCTAGTTAGATATGGATAGCAAAAATGGTCTATAAGAATCCATATTTCGTTCTATATCAAAGCAAGATATACAAATTTCTAATAGATAAAATAAATTCTATGAAATGTCAAAAAATCCCGCGATTGTATTCTATTTTAAATTAAATTTGAATTTAATATTGGAATTTAAAATTAAATCTTTTTGGTTAAATATTTTTGAATCGATTTATTCGCGAGGAGCCGTATGAGGTGAAAATCTCATGTACGGTTCTGTAATAGAGATGGAATTGAGAAATAACCATCAACTATAACCCCAAAAGAACCAGATTCCGTAAACAACATCGAGGAAGAATGAAAGGAAAAGCCTATCGAGGTAATAAAATTTCCTTCGGAAAATATGCTCTTCAGGCACTTGAGCCCGCTTGGATCACATCTAGACAAATAGAAGCAGGGCGACGGGCAATGTCACGAAATGTTCGCCGAGGTGGGCAAATATGGGTACGCATATTTCCAGACAAACCTGTTACAGTAAGACCTACCGAAACGCGTATGGGTTCGGGAAAAGGATCTCCCGAATATTGGGTAGCTGTCGTTAAACCCGGCAAAATACTTTATGAAATGGGAGGGGTCCCAGAAAATATAGCTAGAAAGGCTATTTCAATAGCGGCATCCAAAATGCCTATACGAACTCAATTCATTCTTTCACAATAATCATTAGAACGAAATAGGTCTTTAGTATGAAAAAAAAATGGTAATTGTTGGTTTCTTTTTTTTTTGAACACAGAATATTTTTTTTACTTCAACTTTTTGACTGAAAGATAGAAAAAAATGATATGATTCAACCTCAAACCTATTTAAATGTAGCCGATAATAGCGGAGCCCGCGAATTGATGTGTATTCGAATCATAGGAGCTAGTAATCGACGGTATGCTTATATTGGTGACATTGTTGTTGCTGTAATCAAAAAAGCAGTACCAAATTCATCTTTAGAAAGATCTGAAGTGATCAGGGCTGTAATTGTACGTACTTGTAAAGAACTAAAACGTAGTAATGGTATAATAATAAAGTATGATGATAATGCGGCGGTTCTCATTGATAAAGAAGGAAATCCAAAAGGAACTCGAATTTTTTCCGCAATAGCTCGAGAATTGAGACAGTTAAATTTCACTAAAATAGTTTCATTAGCACCCGAGGTATTATAATACGAGATCGTGATATAGATATATTATTTTAGAACTGGAATGAATGAATAGGAAGGAAATATATTTGAATAGAAGTGAAATAGATTCATAAATATATTAGATCTTACATATATACCTTATATACTTGTGTAATGATTATTCTATAATTATGAATAGATATATTAAGATTATATCTATAATATCTTATAAATATGAAAAGTATACATATTTCTAAGTTATTAGAAATAGTAAGTCATTATATTAATTAATAAATGTTTTTAAAACGAAATAAGAAAAGAATAATAATAATAGATCAAAAAAAAAGAAAAAGGAATGAAATCTATCTATCTATATGGAATTGAATATATATAGATTCAAAATAAAAATTCGAATTCAGAATTCTATTTGTATAAAGTATAAAAAAAAAATAGAATTCTTAATTCGATAGAAGATTATCTATATAGTTTATAATTAGGTCATTCATTTTCTTTCTATCTTTTTTTAGTTTTAGAATATTATATATTCTAGATTTACATTATACTGATTAGACTAATTAGAATAATATTTTCTATCTCTATATATAGAGTATTATATTATTCTATTCTGCTATTCAATATTAGATATTTTATTGAATCAAAAAATAAAAACAAAAAACAGGAACACGTTTTTTATATTATATTGAAAGTAAGGAGCAATAATCTATCGTGGGTAAAGATACTATCGCTGATATGCTAACCTTGATACGCAATGCTGACATGAATAGAAAAAGAACGGTTCAAATACCACTTACTAATATCACCGAAAACATTGTGAAAATACTTTTACGAGAGGGTTTTGTTGAAAACGTTAGAAAACATCAAGAAAGCAACAAATACTTTTTAGTTTTAACTCTACGGTATAGAAGAAATAGGAAAGAATCGTATAAAACTTTTTTAAATTTAAAAAGGATCAGTACACCTGGTCTACGAATCTATTCTAACTATCAACAAATTCCGAGAGTTTTAGGAGGAATGGGGATTGTAATTCTTTCTACTTCTAGGGGTATAATGACAGATCGAGAGGCTCGATTAGAAAGAATCGGCGGCGAAGTTTTATGTTATATATGGTAATGGTAAATTTGCCGATATCTGATTTCTATGAAAAAATGATATACATTCTTGTAAATGGAGTAGAGAAAAAAAGGATTTCTACTATCTACTCCTGATACCTTAGTGAATGTGTGAAGAGGAGTTAACTAGAATAGAAATAAAAATTCATGAAGATTAAATTACTGAATAACTTCTGAGGGTATGTTCCAGGTTGCTTTAGAGAAATAGAATTTAAATAAGATTCTAGGCTATGTTTACAAAAAAATTGGACGTACTTAATG